TTGATCATTCGGACCTTTCAATTCATAGATGTGGATCTCGGACCTATGAATGGGGATATTCCCGATACTCACAAAGAAAAAGGGAAGTGACTTGGACAAAAAGAAACGAAGTGACTTGGACAAAAAGAGAAGTGACTTGGACAAAAAGAAACGAAGTGACTTAGACAAATCTTCTTTGTCGATAGCCTCGGACCAATCAATCGAATATTGATGAATACGTAATTGATCGAACACTACTTGCACTACTTGAAAAGGATTCTTCTGTTCAGAAACGAAATGTTCCAAATGTTCCTGGAAATTCTTGCTCCCATCGGACCATTTGTATCTATATGCATCAGGATCCTGATTCATGGATCTCTCAGTTCGAGAAATAAGAGGATCAAACCATTTCTTCTGACTCTTTTTCAAATTCGATAAATGTTGGTTGATCGTATATTTCATTATAGTTATATGATTCAGAGTATCATTTCCTATTTGATCCCTTTGAATTCCATATTCGAAGTTGCGATCGGATCTATTCATTAAAAAGAATCGATTCGATACATTTCTTATGTACCCATAATATTGGAGATTTCGGATCAATCTATATTGATTGACTGCCTCCATTATGTTGTTGCTAGCAAATACCGCTGTTTTTAGTTTGGGATCTTCCAACTCATTCCCGCAGTAGATCCGGACCGATTTTTTTCTGATCCTTCGAGAAAAAGATTCATTCTCCTCATAAAAAAGAGGAGGTAGAACCAATTTCTTTTTCGATTCATCTCTGGAGTTGAATACCTCATTCAAGAATCTTTTTTGATCCAACCCGTAGGAATCAATAGAAAAGGCAAATCCCCTATGAAACACCAGATCCGGCTCGGTTATTGATAGAGTGAATAGATCCGCCATTTCTGGGAATCTCTCTTCTAATTCAAAAAAATCGTGGCGTAACGCGTATCCCCCTTTGTTCCGGTCATGGAATAGATGAAAGAAATCAAAAAATGGATTTTTGTTCAAGAATGAAATCTTATTGGAACTGTCCATATCCGGTTCATCCTTCGGAACCATATCACATCCCGAATCTGGTTCCGAAGGATGAATTGAGACGGTATCTTGTAAATACGTAATTATCTTGAATATATCAACCATTTCTTTCTTTTCCGCTCGCCTGGAAGGGACAAAAGAAACATCTTGTTTTTTCTTCAACAATTTAGGATCTCTAGTGGACCTCTCAGTAGGATTCGAACCCAGATGAAGTTCTGACCATCTGTCAGAGAAAAAAGAACGAATTGATCTTGTAGGATTCCCAAGAAATTCTTCGATTTCTTCCGGAAGCAGATTATTATTCATCCGCTTCTCAGGTTCTGTGAATAGCCAGGACATGGAGGAAGATCCAAAAAGGCATTTCGGGAATCGATCTGATTCTATCTCTGTTCGTTCCGTTTGAAGAAAGGAAGGATCCCAAAGAATCGATCTCTCTTTTAGTTGCTGAATCTCTGTTTGATCGATCAATGTGTGATATTCTGAATTCTCATTTCTAACGGAATCGAAATGATCTCTGGATTGATCAGAAGAAGATCCTTTCCATTGGCTAGAATCCGTTACTTGAACGAAAATAGATCTTGTGGAATCATATTGAATATTTGACAATACATTCCGTACCTTGCTAAAAAACCGATCCTTGTTTACCAACCACACATTGTCTAACCAAATCCAATTCTCTCTCGAGACGTTCCTCAAAAAATCCGATTCGTGCTGATTCTTCCCCCAACTAACGAAGAGATCTTGGCGGAATTGCCACATATGAAATTGAGCACAATTTTGCAAAGAAAGACCCCACTTGTTTCTCGAGAAGAGATGAGAAACATGCTCAATATCATTGGATTGCATAGTTGCCCCAGCTCCTTGTTGTTTGAAGAAACTCTCCCCCTGAATTGGTCTTTTTTCACGAAAAGCAGACATGAGATAACAAATCAAGTCTTTCCCTAAGATTTCGAATAGCTGTCCCGAATTCAAGTTGATTATGTTTCGTTTCTTCCTCGGAGAAAGACGATCAAACAATTCCCAATCATGGTCCTTGCGGATCGGATCATCCGTATAGGATAAAAAAAGAAACTCCAGATATTTGCTATCTTTCTCTTTGAATGAGATCTCAATTCCAGCTACGGTTTCATTAGATATCTGACAACTAGAATCCCTCTTTTTTCCGATCCGGTTCCTCCACCACCGCGAACCCCGGTTAGATTCAGGCATGATACGCTTTTTCTTTATTGGGATAACCCAAGTACTCTCTTGCGGATCCATGAAACAACTCTCAGAAATCTTTTTCCCTTTTGGAAGATACAGGAGCGAAACAATCAACCTATTTCTATTGGAAGACCAAAAAGATTCTTCCAATGTCTCCTTTCTGGGTCCAATGGAATTCATAGGTATAGGAAGAAGCCCCATCAAATAGAGATTTTTTCTTTCGACCATCTTTCGATTGTTAATACGAGATAGAAGGACCACTACTACAAGCAGTACTAAACCTTTGATCGTGAAATATCGATTGCTTGTTGCACCCTGTGAATCACGTGAAAGTAGGATACTCCAAATTCGGGGGTCAAAGAGTTTCATAAAACGTTCTTGGTGGAAAAAAATGTGAGTGAAAGATCCCACTGAATCGAATTTGATCCATGAATCTAAGAAATAGTGAGAATTCTTGATCTCTCTCAATATCTCTCTCAATTCGAATATCCAGGATTTGAATTGATGTCGTTTCATTGATTCCTCCTAAAGATTTCATTTCAATTGGAATTTGGTTATTCACGATGTACGATGATCCCTGTTAAGCATCCATGGCTGAATGGTTAAAGCGCCCAACTCATAATTGGCAAATTCGTAGGTTCAATTCCTGCTGGATGCACGCCAATGGGAACATTCAATAAGTCTATTGGAATTGACTCTGTATCAATGGAATCTCATCATCCATACATAGCGAATTGGTATGGTATATTCATACCATAACATATGAACAGTAAGAACTAGAATTCTTATCGATACTGGAACTCATAGGGAAGAAAATGGATTTATGGATGGAATCAAATATGCAGTATTTACAGAAAAAAGTATTCGGTTATTGGGGAACAATCAATATACTTTTAATGTCGAATCAGGATCAACTAGGACAGAAATAAAGCATTGGGTCGAACTCTTCTTTGGTGTCAAGGTAATAGCTATGAATAGTCATCGACTCCCGGGAAAGGGTAGAAGGATGGGACCTATTATGGGACATACAATGCATTACAGACGTATGATCATTACGCTTCAACCGGGTTATTCTATTCCACCTCTTATAGAGAAAAGAACTTAAAGCAAAAGACTTAATAACACGGCAATACATTTATACAAAACTTCTACCTCGAGCACACGCAATGGAGCCATAGACAGTCAAGTGAAATCCAATCCACGAAATAATTTGATCTATGGACAGCATCGTTGTGGTAAAGGTCGTAATGCCAGAGGGATCATTACCGCAGGGCATAGAGGGGGAGGTCATAAGCGTCTATACCGTAAAATCGACTTTCGACGGAATGAAAAAGAGATATCTGGTAGAATCGTAACCATAGAATATGACCCTAATCGAAATGCATACATTTGTCTCATACACTATGGGGATGGTGAGAAGAGATATATTTTACATCCCAGAGGGGCTATAATTGGAGATACCATTGTTTCTGGTACAGAAGTTCCTATATCAATGGGAAATGCCCTACCTTTGAGTGCGGTTTGAACTATTGATTTACGTAATTGGAAGTAACCAATTAGGTTTACGACGAAACCTAGAAATCGATCACTGATCCAATTGGAGTACCTCTACGGGATAGACCTCAACAGAAAACTGTTGAGTAACGGCAGCAAGTGATTGAGTTCAGTAGTTCCTCATAGAAAATTATTGACTCTAGAGATATGGTAATATGGAGAAGACAAAATTGTTTGAAGCGCGCACAGAACCGGAAGCGCCCCTTGTTTCAAAGAGAGGAGGACGGGTTATTCACATTTCATTTGATGGTCAGAGGCGAATTGAAAGTTAAGCAGTGGTAATTAGAAAGACCCTCCGGGGAAAAATAGAGATGTCTCCTACGTTACCCGTAATATGTGGAAGTATCGACGTAATTTCATAGAGTCATCCGGTCTGAATGCTACATGAAGAACATAAGCCAGATGACGGAACGGGGAGACCTAGGATGTAGAAGATCATAACATGAGTGATTCGGCAGATTTGGATTCCTATATATCCACTCACGTGGTACTTCATCATACGATTCATATAAGATCCATCTGTCTAGATATCATCATATACATCTAGAAAGCCGTATGCTTTGGAAGAAGCTTGTACAGTTTGGGAAGGGGTTTTGATTGATAAAAAAGAAGAATCTACTTCAACCGATATGCCCTTAGGCACGGCCATACATAACATAGAAATCACACTTGGAAAAGGTGGACAATTAGCTAGAGCAGCAGGCGCTGTAGCGAAACTGATTGCAAAAGAGGGTAAATCGGCCACATTAAGATTACCATCTGGGGAGGTCCGTTTGATATCCAAAAACTGCTTAGCAACAGTCGGACAAGTGGGTAATGTTGGGGTGAACCAAAAAAGTTTGGGTAGAGCCGGATCTAAGTGTTGGCTAGGTAAGCGTCCTGTAGTAAGAGGAGTAGTTATGAACCCTGTAGACCATCCCCATGGGGGCGGTGAAGGGAGAGCCCCAATTGGTAGAAAAAAACCCACAACCCCTTGGGGTTATCCTGCGCTTGGAAGAAGAAGCAGGAAAAGGAACAAATATAGTGATAGTTTTATTCTTCGTCGCCGTAAATAGGAACATTTAAAATCGAATCTTTGGAATTGGAAATAATGTGATGGGCGAACGACGGGAATTGAACCCGCGCATGGTGGATTCACAATCCACTGCCTTGATCCACTTGGCTACATCCGCCCCTTCCCTTATCTAGCTAAAGGATTTTCTCTTTTTTCCATTCATCATTAGACTTCAGATTAAGATCGAGATATTGGACATAGAATGCCAATTTAAAAAATGTAAAAAAAGGAGTAATCAGCCGTGACACGTTCACTAAAAAAAAATCCTTTTGTAGCTAATCATTTATTGGGAAGAATTGAAAAACTCAACAGGAGGGAGGAGAAAGAAATCATAGTGACTTGGTCTCGGGCATCTACCATTATACCCACAATGATTGGCCATACAATCGCTATTCATAATGGAAAGGAACATTTACCTATTTATATCACAGATCGTATGGTCGGTCACAAATTGGGAGAATTCGCACCTACTCTAACTTTCGTGAGACACGCGAGAAACGATAAGAAATCTCGTCGTTAGTCGTTCTACTAAGTATTCATATGAAAAGAAAAGCCTTATCTTAAGAGTCTTTATCTTTTATCTTATAGTAAGAGTATAGGTATATTGATTTTCTTTTTAGAGTATACTAATAAGACTTAGACTTTTCTGACTTATCTTATACTATACTTCACCTAGGCACTTATCATTCATTGGCGGGGGAAAACTTTTATGATAAAGAACGAAAATAGAGAAGCAAAAG